CAATCTGATTTTCGGCGAGGTCTAATCAAAGGTTCTATGCGGGCTCAAAGACGTAAAATAGTTATTTGGGAATTGTTTCAAGCAAACGCACATTCCCCTCTTTTTTTGGACAGAATAGAAAAATCCCCTCTTTTTTCTTTTGATATCTCCGGGCTGATTAAAGTAATTTTTAGAAATTGGGTAGGGAAAGGGGAAGCATTCAAAATTGTAGAGTATACAGAAGAAGAAAGAAAAAGAGAAGAAGAAAAAGAGACGAAGAAAAGAACGGAGAAAGAACGAATACAGATAGCAGAGGCCTGGGATACCATTCCAGTTACACAAGTAATAAGAGGTTGCATGTTACTAACTCAATCTATTTTTAGAAAATATATTGTATTACCTTCATTGCTAATTGCAAAAAATAGTGGACGCATGTTCCTATTTCAATTTCCCGAATGGTTTGAGGATTTACAGGAATGGAATAGAGAGATGCATGTTAAATGTACCTATAATGGTGTTCCATTATCCGAAACAGAATTTCCGAAAAATTGGTTGACAGACGGTATTCAGATAAAAATCTTATTTCCTTTCCGTCTGAAACCTTGGCACAAATCGAAACTACGATCATCTAAGAAAGGTTTAATGAAAAAGAAAAAAGAAAAAGATGATTTTTGTTTTTTAACAGTTTGGGGAATGGAAACTGAACTTCCTTTTGGTTCGCCCCGAAAAGGACCTTCCTTTTTTAAACCCATTTTTAAGGAAATTGAAAAAAAAATTGGAAAATTTAAAAAGAAGTCTTCTCGAGTTCTAATAGTTTTTAAAAGAAAAATAAAATTACTTCGAAAAGTTTTAAAAGAAACAAAAGAATGGGTTATCGAAAGTGTTATTTTTATAAAAAAAATAATAAAAGAACTTTCAAAAATTCTGTTATTTCGATTACCAGGAAGAGAAGTATATGAATCAAGTGAAATTAAAGAGGAAAAAGATTCTATAATAAGCAATCGGCTAATTCACGAATCGTTTAGTGAAATTGCATCTACGAATTGGACAAATTCTTCATTAACAGAAAAAAAAATCAAGGATTTGACTACTAGAACAAGTACAATTCGAAATCAAATAGAAAGAATTATAAAAGAGCAAAAAAAAATAACTCCAAGAATAAATAATATTAGTCTTAAAAAAACAAGTTATAATGCTAAAAGATTCGAAAAATGGCAAATATTCAAAAAAAGAAATGCTCAATTAATCTCTAAATTACCTCTTTTTTTGAAATTTTTCATTGAAAGAATCTACACAGATATATTTTTATGTATCATTAATATTCCCAGAATGAATACAGAACTTTTTCTTGAATCAACAAAAAAAATTATTGATAAATCCATTTACAATAATGAAAGAAAACAAGAAAGAATTAATAAAATTAAGAAAAATCTAATTCCATTTATTTCGACTATAAAAAAGTCACTTGATAATATTAGTAATAGTCAAAAAAATTCACCTATTTTTTATGACTTATCCTACGTGTCACAAGCATATGTATTTTTCAAATTATCACAAATCCAAGTTAGTAACTCGTATAAATTAAGAGCTGTTCTTCAATCTCAAGGAATCCCCCCGCCTGAAATAAAGGATTCTTTTGAAACACAAGGAATGGTTGATTCGAAATTAGGGGATAAGAAACTTCCGAGTTATGAAATGAATCAATGGAAAAAGTGGTTAAGAGGATATTATCAATACAATTTATCTCAGAGCAGATGGTATAGATTAATACCAGAAAAATGGCGCAATACAGTTCATCAGCGTAAAAAGGAAAATTTTAACAAAAGGCATTCATATGAAAAAGACCAATTAATTGATTTCAAAAAACAAAAACAAATTGAAGTATATTCATTATCTAATCAAAAAAGAAAAGAGAATTTGCAAAAATACTATAAATATGATCTTTTATCATATAAATTTCTTAATTATGAAAATAAAACGGAATACTTTTTTTATAGATCTCTGTTTCAAGGACGTAAGAAGCAAGAGATTTCTTATAACACGCATAAAGAAAATATACTGAGGAACATCCCTATCGATAATTATCTAGGAAAGGTCCATATTCTATATATGGAAAAAACGGTCGATAGAAAATATTTTGATTGGAACATTCTCAATTTTGATCTTAAACAAAAAGGCGATATTGAGGCCTGGGTCAGCAATGGGAATCAAAATACTCAAATAATTCCTAAAAAAGATCTTTTTTACCTTATGATTCCAGAAATCAATCCACCAAACTCCGACAAAGTATTTTTTGATTGGATGGGAATGAATGAAAAAATGCTAAAGTGTCGCATAGCGAATTTGGAACCTTGGTTCTTCCCAGAATTTGTGTTACTTTATAATGCATATAAAAGCAAACCTTGGTTTATACCAAGCAAATTACTTCTTTCAAATTTGAATAAAAATGAAAATAGTAGTGAAAATAAAAAAATAAATCAAAAGCAAAAAGGAAGTTTTTTGATACCATCGAATAAAAAGCATGAAAATCAAGGAGAAAAAGAACCCACAAGTCCGGGAAATCTTGGATCCGTTCTCTCACAACAAAAAGATAGTGAAGAAAATTATGCAAGATCAGACATGAAAAAGGGGAAAAAGAAAAAACAATACAAAAGCAGCGCGAGAGCAGAACTAGATTTCTTCCTGAAACGTTATTTGCTTTTTCAATTGAGATGGGACGATACTTTGAATCAAAGACTGATCAATAATGTCAAGGTATATTGTCTCCTGCTTAGACTGATAGATCCAACCCAAATTACTATACCCTCGATTCAAAATAGAGAAATGAGTTTGGATATAATGCTGATTGAGAAGAATTTAACTCTTAACCAATTGATGAAAAAGGGAATATTGATTATAGAACCCATTCGTCTGTTTGGAAAAAACGATGCACAATTTATTATGTATCAAACCATAGGTATTTCATTGGTTCATAAGAGTAAGCACCAAACTAATCAAAAATACCAAGAACAAAGATATGTTTCTAAGAAGAATTTTGATGAAACTATTTCATCACACCAAAGAATAACTGAAAATAGAGACAAAAATCATTTGGATTTGGTTGTTCCTGAAAATATTTTCTCGTTTAGACGTCGTAGAAAGTTGAAAATTCTAAGTTGTTTTAATTCAAAGAATAGAAATGGTGAAGATAGAAATCCAGTATTTTGGAATGCAAAGGACGTAAAAGACAGCAGCCAAGTTTCGCATGACAGTAACCATTTTAATAGAGAGAAAAATCAATTAATGAAATTAAAGCTCTTTCTTTGGCCTAATTATCGATTAGAGGATTTAGCTTGTATGAATCGTTATTGGTTTGATACCAATAATGGCAGTCGTTTCAGTATGTTAAGAATACATCTGTATCCACGATTGAAATTTTGACATTTCGTGGATAATACACTTTTTCTATATATTCTATACCCTATATATATAATAGGGTATATCAAAGCAAACAAATACATAGATCACATGTCTTGTCTCACATTTCATTCTAATATCCAATAGGAAATAGGAAATGAATAATGTCTCGATTAGATCTCGAAATGAATCAACAGAACCTTCTTTGTTTTAGGTCTAAATTCTTCGATGCGAAAATGTACCAATCCTTTTCTATCCCTATCTAAATCCAATTAGAAATTGGATTAATTGATTTGAATTCAGAAAATTAGGAGTTCATAAAGAAATTTGGATTAGATTATTGTATATACCAGATTCCAATTAATGGCATTATTATTACTGATCAATAAAATCCATATCTGTAAAAAGGGAAAGGGGATTTTTTTATGGTAACAAATTCATTCATTTCGGTTATTTCTCAAAAAGAAAACGAAGAAAACAGAGGGTCTGTTGAATTTCAAGTATTCAATTTTACCACTAAGATAAGAAGACTTACTTCACATTTGGAATTGCACAAAAAAGACTCTTCATCCCAGAGAGGTTTGCGGAAAATTTTGGGAAAACGCCAACGACTGCTGGCCTATTTGTCAAAAAAAAATAGAAGACGCTATAAAGAATTAATTAGTGAGTTAAATATTCGAGAGATAAAAACTCGTTAATTTGAAGCGTGATACCATTTGAGCTTAGTCGTTTAAATTTTGATGAACTTCTTTTTACTTTCAGCAATGCATGGAAGAACGACTCGGGAAAAAACTTATGATTGCACCAACTACAAGAAAAGACCTCATGATAGTCAATATGGGCCCTCACCACCCATCAATGCATGGTGTTCTTCGACTGATTGTTACTCTCGATGGTGAAAATGTTATTGATTGTGAACCAATACTGGGTTATTTACATAGAGGGATGGAGAAAATTGCGGAAAATCGAACAATTATACAATATTTGCCTTATGTAACGCGTTGGGATTATTTAGCTACTATGTTCACAGAAGCAATAACCGTAAATGGACCCGAACAGCTAGGCAATATTCAAGTACCTAAAAGGGCTAGCTATATCAGAGCTATTATGTTGGAGTTAAGTCGTATCGCTTCTCATTTGTTATGGCTTGGCCCTTTTATGGCAGATATTGGGGCACAGACCCCTTTCTTCTATATTTTTCGAGAACGAGAGTTAATATATGACTTGTTCGAAGCTGCTACCGGTATGCGCATGATGCATAATTATTTTCGTATCGGAGGAGTAGCTGCTGATCTACCTCATGGCTGGATAGATAAATGTTTGGATTTTTGCGATTATTTTTTAACCGGGGTTGCTGAATATCAAAAGCTTATTACGCGGAATCCTATTTTTTTAGAACGAGTTGAAGGCGTAGGCATTATTGGCGCAGAAGAAGCACTAAATTGGGGTTTATCGGGCCCAATGCTACGAGCTTCCGGAATACAGTGGGATCTTCGTAAAATTGATCGTTATGAGTCTTACGACGAATTTGATTGGGAGATTCAATGGCAAAAAGAAGGGGATTCATTAGCTCGGTATTTAGTACGAATCAGTGAAATGACAGAATCCATAAAAATTATCCAACA